TAGAAAAGGAATAAATAAATCAATCAAATTACGAGAAGCCTCATAAAGTGCTTCCTTAGGAGTTAAACTTCCATTTGTCCATATTTCTAGAAAAAGTATCTCTTGTTTTTCATTCCCATTCCCATAAGAATGAATACTATGATTCGCATTTCGAACAGGCATGAATACAGCATCTATAGGGTAACTTCCATCTTGAGAGTCATTTATGGGTTCCATACGATATCCGCGATCTCTCTTGATTTGTAATCCAATACACAAATCAATTGGTTCCGTCAGGTTAGCTATATGTTGTGTCGTGTCAACTATTTCTACGGAAGGTGGTAAGATGATATCTTGAGCGGTTACGTATCTAGGACCCCTTACGCAAATCGACGCGTCTCTAACTCCATAGAGATTACTTCTCAATACAATTTCTTTCAAATTTTGTAAGATTTCATGTACTGATTCCTCAATACCTACTATCGTAGAATATTCATGTGGCACCTTCTTAGATTTTGCACGTGTGATACATGTTCCTTCTATTTCTCCAAGTAAGGCCCTTCGCATGGCAATACCGATGGTATCAGCTTGACCTTTCATAAGTGGTGACATAATGAAACGACCATAATAAAGACGCTTACTGTCTACTCTTGATTCAACACACTTCCACTGTAGTGTTCGAGTGGATCCTGCTACTTCCTCTCGAACCATACTATACTAGTATTATTATTTGATCATTTATTTCTCTTGAAATCGGTTTAATTCTTATTTCTACACACGTCTTTTTTTAGGAGGTCGACATCCATTATGTGGCATAGGTGTTACATCACGTACGAAGCTTAATAATATACCACTTCTACGAATGGCTCGTAATGCTGCATCTCTTCCGAGACCAGGACCCTTTATCATAACTTCTGCTCGTTGCATACCCTGATCAACCACTGTACGAATAGCATTTACCGCTGTGGCTTGAGCAGCATAAGGTGTTCCTCTTCTTGTGCCTTTGAATCCAGAAGTACCGGCGGAGGCCCAAGAAACTACCCGACCTCGTACATCTGTAACAGTTATAATGGTATTGTTGAAACTCGCTTGAACATGAATAACGCCTTTTGGTATTCTACGTCCATTCTTACGTGAACCAATACGCCCATTCCTACGTGAACCAATTCTTGGTATAGCTTTTGTCATATTTTATCATCTCATATTTATGAGTCAGAAATATACAAAAAGAAAAGATACGGAGATATCCATTTCATGTTAAAACAGATCCTTTACCTTATTTTTACATATATATATTTTTTTTTTGAAAGTAAAGTTCTTTTTTAGAAGAATTACCCTTGTCTCTGTTTATGTTTCGGATTGGAACAAATCACTATAATTCGTCCACGCCTGCGAATCAGTCGACATTTTTCACAAATTTTACGAACGGAAGCCCTTATTTTCATATTTTTTATTCCTTACCTTAATTCTGAATCCACTTCTTGGAAGAGAATAAGTCTCTTGAATTTTTTTTGAACTTCGAATTGTATACCCATGGTTAAAAAAATAACCTAATCATTCGAATCTTTGTTGCGAAGTCGATAAATTATACGTCCCCTGGTTGAATCATAACGACTTACTTCAATTTTTACTCTATCTCCCGGTAGTATCCGTATAAAACTGCGGCGGATCCTCCCTGAAACATATCCTAGAATTAGATCTTCATTATCTAAACGGACCCGGAACATACCGTTGGGAAGTGATTCAGTAATTAAACCCTCATGAATCAATTTTTGTTCTTTCATTCCAGGTAACCTCCTTGAAGTATCAACTAATGGAGGAATAGTTATATAACTCACTTTTCCTCTCTATTTTACAAATAGGAAGTTAGAGATCAAATTCGGATACCAGAGGTGGAAGATTACCATATATAACACAAAATTTCTCCTCCAATTCTTTCTAGTCGAGCTTCTCGATCTGTTATTATACCTCGAGAAGTAGAAAGAATTACAATTCCCATTCCACCTAAAATCTTAGGAATTCGTTGATAGTTGGAATAAATTCGTAAGCCGGGCCGGCTGATACGCTTTAAAATGGTTCTAGTTTTATATATTCCTTTTCTGGTTTTTCTATGTCGCAGAGTTGAAACCAAGAAATATTTGTTACTCTCCTGATGTTTCCGAACGTTTTCAATAAAACCTTCTCGTAGAAGTATTTTAATAATGTTTTCGGTGATATTTGTAGATGCTATTCGAACCCTTCCTTTTTTATCCGTGTCAGCATTTCTTATAGAAGTTATTAGATCGGCAATAGTGTCCCTACCCATGACGAACTAGAATTATAGGTTCCTCCTAATTTTGATATAATCAACATGTTTCCTTTTTTTTCTTTTTATTATTTTTATTATAAAGTATATACGTGAGACACAATCTACTAATTTGATCTATTTGATCTATTTCAGATACCCTATACTATATCATAGTCTCATCTACTACTATTTATAATACTTCGGGAGCTAATGAAACTATTTTAGTAAAATTTAACTGTCTCAATTCTCGAGCGATCGCACCAAAAACTCGAGTTCCTTTTGGATTTCCTTCTTGATCAATGACAACTGCAGCATTGTCGTCATATCGTATTATCATACCGTTTTCACGTTTGAGTTCTTTACATGTACGTACAATTACAGCTCTAATTACTTCTGATCTTTCTAGAGGCATATTGGGAACTGCTTCTTTGATTACAGCAACAATAACATCACCAATATGAGCATATCGGTGATTACCAGCTCCTATGATTCGAATACACATCAATTTTCGAGCTCCGCTGTTATCCGCTACATTCAAAAGGGTCTGAGGTTGAATCATATCATTTTTATTTCAATCTGTTATTTCAATGCAAAAGTATGAAAGAAAAAAAAGAAATATTGTCCGTCCAGAAATAAATAAACCTGCGGTTGTTTTTTCATCCCCAATACCCCTTTTTTTTAGTTCTACATCTCTATCCTGAAATAAGAAATTGAGTTCGTATAGGCATTTTGCGCGCAGCTATTGAGATAGCTGCTCTAGCTACAGTTTCTGATACTCCACCCATTTCATAAAGTATTCGACCCCGTTTAACAACGGATACCCAATATTCAGGGGATCCCTTCCCCGAACCCATACGTGTTTCCGCGGGTCTTACTGTAACAGGTTTGTCGGGAAATATACGTACCCATATTTTTCCACCACGACGCACATATCGTGTCATTGCTCTTCGCCCTGCTTCTATTTGTCTAGCTGTAATCCAAGCAGGTTCAAGTGCCTGAAGAGCGTATCTGCCGAAACAAATATGATTGCCTCGACAAGATATTCCTTTCATTCTTCCTCTATGCTGTTTACGAAATCTGGTTCTTTTGGGGTTATAGTCGATGGTTGTTTCTTAATTCCATCTCTACTGCAGAACCGGACATGAGAGTTTCTTCTCATCCAGCTCCTCGCGAATGAAAGGATTCAAATTCAATAAAATAATATTATAGATACACATTAATAGATACACATTAATAGGTACACATTAATAGATAATACACCAAGTAATGGCTTTTATTGATATTTAATTTCTTACATAAGAAGGAAGATGTAGATACAAGATATACAATACAGCTAGACGTGTGTGTACATTTATGTATCTTTATAGATAATGTAATGTTTCTCTTTTTTATTTTTATAACATAACGAATCCTTTCCTTATTTTTTTTTACCTCTATCGAATTACGACAAAAGATTGTAATCCAATAAATAGAGGTTTCGCGGGCGAATATTTACTCTTTCCTGTTTCATTCGAAGGTTCAATTCATAACCTCTCAGAATAAATCAATTTTTTCTTGGTCCGTTCCGCCATCCCACCCAATGAATTATTAGGATTCGTTTTCAATAGAAGCCTATGCAGTCACAGGTTCTGTCGTTCCCATAGCTTCTCCATTAATGGTTAGGTCCGAACTTTGCAATGGAGCTTCCAACAAAATTCGTTCCCAAGTCAATTTCCTCAGTTTTTATTAACCTGAAGGCTCTTTATTATTTTATTCTATTTTAAATTATTTCATTTTAAAATTCTTATATTTATAATTATCTTATCAGTATTGATTATCAGTATTGATGCTTTATCACACTGCCTTTTATGACGTGATTCATAGACCATACATATTGGAATCATATATCATTGATATTTTTGTTCTTTCTTTCTATCATCCTTCCATTTATCCACATCCCTTTATTTTTATTTTTTTTTTGCTTTACAACCCATAATCAGATCTATTTTTTGTTGAAAGAATTTCAGTTGCTACAACCATATGATAGATCCACTCATTCATATAGTGACTGTTTCTTGGGATCTCGACAATACGAAGCAATAAGTTGGTTATTAGTTTATTTTATATAATTACAAAGTTTATAGCAGGGGTCATTTTTTTTTTTTAATCCCAACTTGAAACTATAAAGAAAAAACTAACGAGTCACACACTAAGCATAGCAATTATACCAAATGATCAATCGAATTTATATTTAACCTTATAGAATTAGAATTGTTCATTTTTTTATTTTTAACGAAAAAAGAATGAAAGAGTTTGTCATTTTTTGTTTTATCACTGGACAGAATGGGAAGACAAGGTTGATTATTCCTCGTCTACAAATATCCAAATTTTTATACCTAATACTCCATAAATAGTTCGAATTGTATAGGAACAATGATCAATTTTAGCGCGAATTGTTTGTAGGGGAACTCTACCCTCTCTGATCCATTCAACACGTGCAATTTCTTTTCCGTCGATACGGCCTGCTATTTGCACTTGAATTCCTTTTGTATCCGTTTGTTCAGTTAATTCAATAGCTTTTTTCATTGCTTTTCGAAACGAAACTCTATTTTTTAATTGTAAAGCTATATATTCTGCAAGAATATTAGGTTGTCCATAAGGTTTTTCAACTCTTGTGATAGCAATGTTGAGTCTCCGGTTTACAGAATGAAACTCCTTTTGTACATTCATCTGTAATTCTTCGATTCCTCGTGTT